TCTTTCGGATGGGGCACACCAATAGGATGAACCAAATGAGTTCTGCATCATGAACTTTGTACTGCGCACATTACTTAGACGGGTTCTAGAAAGGCATATAGGAATGAATGGAGAAATCGAAGATGAAAGAAAAGACAAAGAAATGAGATAATATCGGATTCTATTTCTTTGGATCTGAGATGAATCTTGTCTATTTCAACCCCCCTAGATTCGGTTTTACTTTTGAGCCTTTCAACAATTAACTAATTTTACCTTTCGAATATATATTACGTATTCAAACAAATTCGTTTGATTTGAACGAGAGGAGAAAAAAAGAGGAGATAGAATCCAATTCTTTTAGATACTTTATCTAAGAAACTCTACCCATCTATGTTCTAGATGGGGTATATCTCGCCAAACTGGATAAAGCTATTATTCTAATCTAGACTCTAAAAGAATATGTATGTTGATTCATATCAATTAATTCGAAATTAATTCTAGGGAAGAGAGACCCATACAAATTAATCATGTGCCAGGAACCGGATTTGAACTGGTGACACGAGGATTTTCAGTCCTCTGCTCTACCAACTGAGCTATCCCGGCGATTTCCAACCCAGATTAGATTGGAACGAGGATTTCCAGTCCTCTATCCTACCAATCTGGATTGGAAATTGGAACCGTTAACATGAGGATTTCGAGTCCTTTGGGTGGTATCCTTATTTTATTTGATTCTATCATATTTGATTTGATTCTATCATAGAACTGGGTCTATGTCAAGTAAGTCGATTAACAAATTTTCTCAAAGCCGGGGAATTTCTTCGATCTTCAAAAAGATGATTTTGTAAGTTTCAGTATGAGTAATGATATTGTATTGATCGGGAATCATTCAACTAGGGATTCCTTGCTCAAAGATGTTCATTTCTATGTGTATCATAGATATCAAAAGGCTTGTGATAAGAGAAAACCATTTACTCTTAGAAACAAAATCCATTTCGAAAAGAATAGAGTGAATGAGAAAGATAAGGAATTTGGAACCGTTAAGGAAAGGGGGTCGGATAAATAGTTGGGGAGTTAAATAGTCTTTTTGGGGATAGAGGGACTTGAACCCTCACGATTTTTAAAGTCGACGGATTTTCCTTTTACTATAAATTTCATTGTTGCCGGTATTGACATGTAGAACGGGACTCTATCTTTATTCTCGTCCGATTAATCAGTTCTTCAAAAGATCTATCAGACTATGGAGTGAATGATTTGATCAATGAATATTCGATTCTTTCTTCAATGTAGAATGGATTCACACCAATTCTTCTATTTTTTATAGAAAAATACGGATTCGGGTCGTCATTAATCATTTGATATAGTATTCAATACGTATGTATATACGTTTATCCTTCACTTCATTCTTTTTCTTTCTGAAGTTTCGATGTAAAGAGTCCTCTACCAACGCATTTAACTCCATTTGTTAGAATAGCTTCCATTGAGTCTCTGCACCTATCCTTTTTTTCTGAACCTTTGTTTGTTTTGAGAAAACAGGATTTGGCTCAGGATTGCCCATTTTTGTTAATTCCAGGGTTTCTCTGAATTTGAAAGTGATCACTTAGTAAGTTTCCATACCAAGGCTCAATCCAATTAAGTCCGTAGCGTCTACCAATTTCGCCATATCCCCCTTTCTTTTTGTTTTGAGATTAGGATCTCGTTGGGATGTCATTCCTTTTTCTTTTTCTTTCATTTATACTGGAACCATTGAATTCATTAGATACCGATTCCTATCTCGAAAACGTGTTTTCTCCTCTTTGATTTTCTTAACTATCTTCTATAGGAGACCCTTTTTTTGTCCAATCAAAAATGATTTTATCATTTCGGAATCCGCAATTCAATATAGATGGATATATACCCGATCTATATGTCTCGCTTCCTGTCATTTTGCCATTCAATTTGGAATACTTGAACGATCGATTCTTGTTTTTTTACTTTCGCCTGAAAACGGAGGAATGTCTCATTAGTTATAACTAACCATTCCATTAAACAATTAGAATTTGAAATAAATTAAATATAGAATGAGAGAGATATAGATATATAATATAGAATCAAATATAGAACTGTAATAAAAAGTATTTCCAATGCCAAAAAAAGAAATGAAAAAGAATATTTACCATTCAATTCAAATTGAAAATAATTGAAAATAAAAGAATATTAACAATATTTACAATCACTATTTAATAATATTAGTATTAGAATTGTGATAAATCGAAATTCTAGATCGCTATATTAATCCTTATGCTCTAGAATATTCAATATAATATTGACTAGTTAATAACTAAGATTCCAATTCCAGTAGTTTAGTCAATTACTATGCATATAAGATTTCTGTGATGTGGGCCCGCTTAGCTCAGAGGTTAGAGCATCGCATTTGTAATGCGATGGTCATCGGTTCGATTCCGATAGCCGGCTTTTTTCTATTCTTTTTTTTGTATTCCATTTTTTAGATGATTGATAATGTTCCTTTGAAATCAAAGAATAG